CGGATCTCCTCCTACACAAGCAAATTGTTGATAAAACTCCAAAATGGCATTTTCTTTTGACCCAATTTTTTTTTTCTCTTTATCATTCAGGAAAGACAAGAAAATTTCAGGATAGCAAACATTCTCTAGAATTTCTCTTAGATTCGAACCCATAGCTGATGATAGAACTAGAATAGATATTTTCTGTTTCCTACTCACACGAGCCCATATCCTTGCTTTTCGATCAATCTCTAATTCTAATCTTCCTCCCCAATCTGATATTATGGTCCCGGTATAGACCGAAATTCCGTTATGGTCCAATTCTGACCGGTAATAGATACCGGGACTTTGCAATATTTGATTGATCACAATTCTGTATATTCCATTTACTATAGAAGTTCCCAGGGAATTCATTAAAGGAATGTTTCCAATAAAAAGAGTTTGTTCTTGCATATCCCTACTGCTTTTCCAAATTAATCCCGCGTATACATATAATTCAGAAGAATATGTGAGTGATTCATATACAGCATCTCTTTCTTTTATCAAAGGTTCTACCAATTGATATGTTTCCACAAATAATTGAAATTCAATTTCTTGATCTGTATCTTCAATTTTTGGAAACTTATAAAGTTCTTCTGTTAAGCCCTGATCAATGAATCTACAAAATCCTTCAAACTGTATCTGATTAAACCCAGGTATTGTAGACATTCCCTCATTTCCATCCCCGAGCATTTTGAATTTCCCTTTTCTCAAAAAATTCCATTATTGACCCATTCTTCATCAAATCATATGGATTGATTTAGCAATGATGGAATTTCTATTTTGTTTACTGAATCACATGAAATTTGACTCACCCCGTATATGGAATGTATGAAATGGATATGAACGGAGGAATAAAGACAATTTTATATTCAAATTGGAATTTGTAACAGATACAAAATCGAAAGAAATTAATAAATGCCACTTAGGCTTATGGAGTTTTGGATAGAATATCAAAAAAAAAGTGATTCCATTTCTACCATTATTATGATATTACATACTCTAATCCGATTGGGTACCAGAAAAAGAAATGGATTCGGATTTAATCTGTTCGATGATATAAAGACATTATAATCATCAAAAAGATAGAGTTGCTATTTTTTTAGCACTTAACTTTTTCATGGATTCTATTGTTCAACAAATGATTCACATAAAAGAGAGATACTTTTATTTTACCTTTTTTTAGTAGAAATACGATTGAAGGGCGTAACATAGTAATAAAGTTTGTATTTATTAACCATGTGTAGATAGCTATCTATCTTTCCTCCTTTATTGAAGTTCTATTCGGGACAGCGCGTGCTATGCTATATCAAAATTTCCATTTTCTATTCCATCTATTGAATGAAAAATTGAAGCACTACAATTTACTGATAATTCTCTATAGGCATCATATATAGATATGATATCCAATTAGATATTTGTATAACAATTTATGTTCTGGGGTTTACATATACTTCTATTTGCTGTTATAATGGAAATTGGAAAGGATTTTTTTTATAGAAAAGAATCAATACTGATTAGTTATGTATCAATTTGGATTTTCTTATATAATTAGGATTAAGAAAAGACAATTTTGGATTCAAATCCAAGAATCGTTCATGAATTTACAGTCCCATTTAATAGTTAATGGTTCCAATTTGTCCTAAATTTTGGCTTTTGTGACTGAAAAACCACATCAATATAAAAAAGAGAGGGAAAATTTTTAGATATTTCGTTTTTGAGATACTATACATACAACCGAAGGGATGGATCCAATCCAAAAAACGAAGGATTTTTTTCTTTTCGGGCAGGGGTTAAATTTAAGAAAACGGGATTCAAGATGCAAGTCCAATAAAAAAAGAAGTTTAGGAATCCCCCACTCGACGCAAACAAAGGGAGACTTTTTTCATCTATTTTGTAGGGTATCATACATTTTGGCGGCATGGCCGAGCGGTAAGGCGGGGGGCTGCAAATCCTTTTTCCCCAGTTCAAATCCGGGTGTCGCCTGATCAAGAAAAAACTCGAAATCTCTTATTTCGTTTTGCTGATATAACTCGCTGCATTTTTCCCCAGCAGAAGCAAACAAAGTAAAAGGACTCTTGAGACTTGCTTGCTTGGTTCTAAACATCTGGAAGTTTGACTCTCGAAAGCTAAAGTGCTCTAAATCCTTGCCTCTAGGATTCAAGGACAGATTCTAGTGGTGGAAGGGCTCTCATATAAAGATTTATTGATTCCCTTCCACTACTAATGTAGTGTTTAATTACCGGGTCCTGAATTAGATTGGATAGCCCGACGGAAAATCGAATTAGTGGTTGTGGAAAGGGCTGAAGATACTTTCTATACAGACTCAGGAGAGTCTCTAAGTCCATCGGTATCCAATAACAATTCGATGGAAAATTGGCTTTATAAAATTGAAATGAAAAAAAAATTCTTTCTTTTCAACACAACAAACCCTAGTCAAAAATGGAATAGGTGGTCCTCCGATTGTTTCACAGAGACAATCCTTAGACAGTAAGAATTAGATCAAATGGGAAATAAAAGGATGTGATAGATAACGATCTATCTTGACATTCTATTTTTCATATTTTTATACCTTATCTAAAGATAAAGACAAGAAAAGATAGAATAGGTCTTATTATTCCTACATCTTAGGAAGATTCCCCTGATACTTCTAAATGGGTCACTGCGTATTTTGCTTGTGCTTAACGTTTTCCGATTCTAGTAGAAAAATAATATCCTATAATAATTTGAAAAATTTGTTATAAGCAGATTTATTAGAGCCTTTGATCAATGGTGTTGGGTCAGAATCCCTTTTTGACTCTACGCCAGTGATTCCACTATTATTATTGAACAATAATGGAATAATTCCTTCATAGAGATAGGGGACATAATTTACATGGATATAGTAAGTCTTGCTTGGGCTGCTTTAATGGTAGTCTTTACATTTTCTCTTTCACTCGTAGTATGGGGAAGAAGTGGACTCTAGAGGTACTACTAATTGAGGCGAGGAATCAAACTGTATCGATTGTTTTATAGATCGTTTTGCAAAGCCTTTTTACTTTTGATTTGATTTTTATTTGTTTTTCTTTCCCTTTTTATTAAGAGAAAAACGTTCGGTTATTATATTAAGTGGATACGTACCTTCTATGGGAAACAACATATACATAGTGGTTGTCCAAGGAGAGACTACGCATAATAAGATCTTACCTTGGCAAGTCACATATTGCGCACTTACTTTACCACTTGTTTTTTTTTTTATTTTATACAGTACAACTTGTTACATTCCAATAAATTACAAATAATAGCTAGTATGGTAGAAAGAAATATATGAATCTTTCTACCATACTATCGGATCTCATAGAATACTATACCGCTAATTCGAGTCCGCTCATTTCATTTAAGACGCGAGATGAAAATCCTTTTGATTTCTTCTATTTCTTCAATCATTGACTAAGAAAAGAAGTCAAGTTTGATTCAAATTAATCACTTTGACTGACTGTTTTTACGTATATTATAAGTAAAAAAGCAGTAGGAACTAGAATGAAGAGTGCAGTAGCAATAAATGCGAGAATATTCACTTCCATAATCTCATTTTTTTTTATTTGGCAATAACTCGGGATTTAATCCCATAGAGATGATAAATCTTTCGCCTGTAAATTCAATGGGATGAATTACACCTTGATGATATTGAATCGGATCAATATCATGAATAACAATATCGGAGCTATCAAATCAACTCATCGTCGAGAATTGAATAGTATAACATAGGAAGATCTTTTATCCATACCGAATCCAAAATTGGATTCCTGATCCAACCCCTTTACTTTTCTTTTTTATTTGAATTTATCCTTCTTTTTCATTCTTCATTCTTGTTTTTTCTATAAACTACCGCCTTCCTTGTACAATCATCTGATGACGTATCATTTGACCGCTCTTACGTTTCCATTGGTTACAAACCCAAACAAAAAATAGAAGGAGTTAAGTACTCTTTTTTAATGATTTTCTTTTTGTTTTGTGGAAAAAAAAAGAAATAAGTATGATAAAAAGAAACCGAGTCTTAAGGTATAAAAAAATAGAATATTCCATCACACTATTTTCGAGTTTGTTCTTTTTTCGATAGTACCCTTAAATAAAAAAAAAATTATTCATCCCCTCTCTCTAAGGAGAGGTTGGATCTTTCTTTGATCTTTATTTTATTAATATAGATCCTCTTTCTTTGGATTAAAAACGAAACGGGACGCATATATTCAAATAAAAGTTCAAAGTATTCTATCAAAGCAATTATGTGAAATTCATTTTGTATCGTACATCTATTTGTGGATGGGTTCCCGGTAAATATATAGTACCCTATTCTATTACACGGATCAGGAGCAATTGAAAAAGCCAGACCCAGTACGGTATCGATATCTCTTGGAATCCTAAACTAAATAGGATACTACCAATAATCGTAGCAATCCACATATGTCCCTATCCCATTAATCAATACTGATTGATGGAATGGAAATTCTTCTATTTCTTTGATGAGAAATGCGAAACGAAAAAACAAAAAAAAAAGAAAAATAAGAGAAATCCAATCCCTGTTGGGAATGAAATTCGACTATTTTATTTGTATCTCTTTTCACATCCAAATGGAGAGATGAATTAATGTATTTTTTGTTGGATTTGATTCCGTCGGGACTGACGGGGCTCGAACCCGCAGCTTCCGCCTTGACAGGGCGGTGCTCTAACCAATTGAACTACAATCCCCAGGAAATAAAGTGTAGAGTATACATACTCTTATGATTGCATTTAAACCATTTCTTTTTCGATTCGAATCGCCGTGGTGCAAGGGTAACAGAGGCTTGAGTGCTATATTGATATCTCCATGGATGGGCACTTTCTTTAGTGAGAGCGACACAGATTCCTAGTAATCCTTTTATTATTGCCAAATCGGGTAATAATCAATCTTTTAATGAAAAAAAAATTTCTTTTACTTACACTTTATACTTATATTATGAAATTCG